CAGAAGATAGTTTAATTTAGAATTCTGGCTTTGGGAGCCAGGGGTGGGAGTTAAAATCTCTCTTTTCTGGGCGCTAGGGGGGAATTTAACCTCCGATCTTCGGATTACAAGACCGATGCTTTTATACTAAGCTACTAGGGCAAGCTCATTTTAGTGCTTTGTTTTCCACTCATCCTGCTAGTGGGGTAAGGATGAGGAATAATGCGAAGTAAAGGACTGACGCGATTTGCCCAATGATAATGTATGGGTGTTCTACGGGCATGCCTCCGATTCATGTTAGGATAATCATATCTGCTACTAGGGTTCAGAATAGGAATTGGGTGATTGGGCGGAATGTTAGTCCTCGTTGTTTCGAAGTATGTAAGATTGGCACCACTATCAGCACTAAGATGGAGAATAGTAATGCAAGAACCCCTCCTAGTTTGTTTGGGATGGATCGTAGAATGGCGTAAGCAAACAGGAAGTATCACTCTGGCTTGATATGTGGAGGGGTGACTAGTGGATTTGCTGGGGTAAAATTTTCTGGGTCTCCTAAGAGGTTTGGGGAGAATAGTGCTAGTGATGTAAGAGCTAATAGTATTACTACGAAACCCAGAAGGTCTTTATATGAGAAATACGGGTGGAAAGAAATTTTATCTGCGTCGGAGTTTAGTCCGGCTGGATTATTTGATCCTGTCTCGTGGAGGAAGAGTAGGTGTAGAAGGGTTGCGGCGGCGACTACGAATGGTAATAGGAAATGGAATGCGAAGAATCGTGTTAGTGTCGCATTGTCTACTGAGAAGCCACCTCAGATTCATTGAACAAGGGTGTCTCCCATATAAGGGACTGCTGATAGCAGGTTTGTGATTACTGTAGCACCTCAGAAGGATATTTGGCCTCATGGAAGGACGTAGCCAACGAAGGCTGTTATTATAACTAACAGGAGGAGGATTACTCCAATGTTTCAGGTTTCTTTGTACAGATAGGATCCGTAGTATAGGCCGCGGGCAATGTGTATGTAAATGCAGATAAAGAAGAATGATGCTCCGTTAGCGTGAATATTGCGGATGAGTCAGCCATAGTTTACGTCTCGGCAGATGTGGACCACTGATGAGAATGCGGTTGAAATGTCGGAGGTGTAGTGTATGGCTAGAAATAGCCCGGTTAGAATTTGGGTAATTAAACATAGCCCTAAAAGGGACCCAAAATTTCATCATACAGAAATATTGGATGGTGTGGGAAGGTCAACTAGTGCGTCGTTGGCGATTTTTATCAGTGGGTGGGTTTTTCGTAGGCTTGCCATTATTGTTCTTGTAGTTGAACTACAACGGTGGTTCTTCAAGTCACTGGTCTCGGTTAAAGTCCGAGCAAGAATTATGACTTATTTTATGTTTTTATTATTGGTAGCTTTAGTTGTGGGTTTGATTGCTGTTGCTTCTAATCCTACGCCTTATTTTGCTGCTTTAGGTTTGGTAGTAGCAGCGGGAGTTGGGTGTGGGATTTTAGTTGGTTATGGAGGTTCTTTTTTATCCTTGGTTCTTTTTTTAATTTATTTAGGGGGAATGCTCGTGGTGTTTGCTTATTCAGCGGCTCTAGCTGCTGAGCCTTTTCCAGAGGCTTGGGGAAGTCGCTCTGTGGCTGGGTATGTGTTAGTTTATCTTTTGGGTGTTGTGTTGGCGGCTGGGTTGTTTTGAGGGGGGTGGCATGAGGGTTCTTGGGTAGTCGTTGATGGGCTGAAGGAGTTTTCTATGTTGCGTGGCGATGTTAGTGGTGTGGCCGTTATGTATTCTTTTGGTGGGGCGATGTTGGTTATTTGTGCGTGGGTGTTGCTTTTAACTTTGCTTGTGGTGTTGGAGCTTACTCGGGGGTTGAGTCGTGGCACTCTTCGAGCTGTTTAAATAAGAGTTAGAAGAATGGCCAGGGTCAGGGTTAGAAGGAAGATAGTTAGATAGGTTTTGATTATGCCTCGTTGGATGTCGCTTGTAATTTTTGATATCATTATATGGGTTAGTGCTAGTCCTTTCGGCCCCGTGATTTCAAGTCATGTTTGGTCAAGTTTAGTGGCGATTGATTGTCCCAGGGTTAGGTTAAGTTTGGGGGGGAGTCGGTGGATTATTGCGGGGAAGTACCCTAGCATGTTTGAGAAATGGTGTAAAGGAATTGTGGGGGTAATTTTGACTTGTTTGTTGGTTATGGTTGTAAGTTCTATGGCCACTAGAAGTCCGATAATAGTTACCATGAGAGCTGCTAGTTTTAGGGTGGTTGGTATAGTTATAGTGGGTGTTTTTGAGGGTAGGAAGTTAGATGTAATGATAAGTCCTGCAATGATGCTTCCTCAGGCAAGTCGTTTGATGGGGTTGATAACCAGGGGGTTATTTTCGTTGATGGGGGATAGTGGCAGGAATCGAGGAGATCCTATGGTTACAAAAAATACTACTCGGAAACTATAGACTGCGGTGAATGATGTGGCAATTAGTGTGAGGGTCAGGGCTCAGGCGTTAAGGTAGGAGGTGTTTAGGGCTTCAATGATGGCGTCTTTTGAAAAGAATCCGGCTAGGAATGGGGTTCCTGTTAATGCGAGGCTGCCAATTGTGAGGTAGGTTGAGGTGGCAGGTATTAGGTTATGAAGACCTCCTATTTTTCGAATATCTTGTTCATCGTTTAAGCTGTGGATAATTGATCCGGAGCATAGGAATAATATAGCTTTAAAGAATGCATGCGTGCAGATGTGGAGGAATGCTAGTTGTGGTTGGTTTAGTCCGATTGTGACTATTATCAGGCCTAGTTGACTGGATGTTGAGAAAGCTACAATTTTTTTGATGTCATTTTGAGTTAGGGCGCAGGTGGCTGTGAATAGGGTAGTAAGTGCTCCTAAACATAGACAGACTGTTAGTGCGAGGTCGTTGTTTTCTATGAGGGGGTGGAGGCGGATTAATAGGAAGATTCCTGCAACGACTATGGTGCTGGAGTGGAGTAGGGCAGATACTGGCGTAGGGCCCTCCATGGCAGAAGGGAGTCAAGGATGTAGGCCAAATTGGGCCGATTTTCCTGTTGCTGCGAGGATTAGTCCGATTAGGGGAATTGTCATGTCAAAGTTTTTTGATAGGAAGAAGATTTGCTGGATTTCTCAGGAGTTAAGGTTTATTGCGAATCATGCCATGCTTAAGATTAGTCCAATGTCTCCCACTCGGTTGTAGATAACGGCCTGGAGGGCCGCTGTGTTAGCGTCCGCTCGTCCATATCACCATCCGATTAGTAGGAATGATATAATTCCTACACCTTCTCAGCCGATGAATAGCTGGAATATGTTGTTGGCTGTGACTAGGGTAATTATAGCTACTAGGAATAGAAGTAGATATTTGAAAAATCGGTTCATGTTTGGGTCAGAGTGTATGTATCATAGCGCAAATTCTAGGATGGATCAGGTGACGTAAAGGGCAATAGGGGTAAAAATAAGGGAGTAGTGGTCGAACTTAAAGCTGATGTTTGTATCAAACATATGTGTGTTTATTCACTGTCAATTTGTGGTGATGCTCTCTATTCCTTGGTCTAGGAAAATTATGAGTGGGAGAAGGCTGATGAAGAATGAGGTGCTGACGGCGGTTTTGACATGTGTATTGGCCCATTCTGGTTTTTGTGGTTTGGGGTTTAGCGTTGTTAGTAGAGGAAATATAAGGATAGTGAGAACTAGAATAAGTGAGGATGATATAATTAGGGTTGTTGAATTCATAGCTTCCACTTGGATTTGCACCAAGAGTTTTTGGTTCCTAAGACCAATGGATGAACTGTTATCCTTCAGAAGCGTGAGGAAGCCGCGGATTTTAACCGCGGTGCATAAGGATTAGCAGTACTTATTGATTTCTGTCCTTCCTTGGTGAGTAAGGGGATTTTAACTCCTGTCTTTAGAATCACAATCTAATATTTTGGTTAAACTATACTTACTAGTAGCATCAGCCTCATATAAGTTCTGGTTTTGTGACAAGGAGGATTACTGGAATTAGGTGAAGAGCTATTAGTAGGTGTTCCCGGGTGTGGAATGGTGGGAGTTTGGTGATGTGGCTTGGTGTTGGGCCTCGTTGAGATATTAGGAATATATATAGGGAGTAGCCTGCTGTAATTAGTGTCCCTGCTCCTGTGAGTGCAATAGTTCATGGTGATCAGTTGAATAGGGTTGTAATAATTATTAGTTCTCCTATTAAGTTGGGTAGTGGGGGCAGTGCTAGGTTGGCTAGGTTAGCGATGAATCATCATACCGCTGTTAATGGAAAGATTATTTGTAACCCTCGGGCAAGAATTATGGTTCGGCTGTGGGTTCGTTCATAGGCTGTGTTGGCTAAGCAGAATAGTATTGAAGACACTAGCCCGTGGGCAATTATTAGAATAATAGCCCCTGAGAATCCTCACGGGGTTTGAATTAGAATTCCACCGGCTACAAGTCCTATGTGACTGACAGATGAGTAGGCAATTAGGGACTTGAGGTCTGTCTGTCGAAGACAAATTGATCCAGTCATGATGATGCCTCATAATGCTAGAATAATAAATGGGTATACTAATTCCTTGGATAGTGGGTCTAGTATAATTATTATTCGTATTATTCCATACCCCCCTAGTTTTAGTAGTACTGCTGCTAGTACTATGGATCCTGCGACCGGGGCTTCGACATGTGCTTTTGGTAGTCACAGGTGTACTCCGTATAATGGTATTTTTACTAGGAATGCGATTAAGCAGCCGGCCCATCAGATTTTGTGGCCTCAGGAGTTTAGGAGTATTGGTTGAGAGTATTGAATTACTAATATGGACAGGGTCCCGGTGGATTGTTGAAGTAGGAGAAGGGCGACTAGTAGTGGGAGAGACCCTGCCAGGGTGTAGAATAGGAAATAGGTTCCTGCATTGAGGCGCTCGGTTTGGTTTCCTCATCGGGTGATAATGATAAGAGTTGGGATGAGTGTAGCCTCGAATATAATATAAAATATAATAATTTCGGTGGCGCCGAATGCTATAATTAGGAAAGTTTGTAGTGAGGTGAGGAGGGTGATGTATAAACGTTGTCGGCTGATAGGTTCAGGGTTGATATGATTTTGACTGGCTAAAATTATTAATGGAAGAAGTCAACATGTCAGTACTAGAAGAGGGGTTGAGAGGGGGTCTGTGGCCAGGTACGAGTTGGATATAGATCATCCGGTTTCTGATGTTCATTTTAATCATGTGAGGCTAATAAGGGCAATTAGGAGACTATGTGCAGTTGTGGTTGTTCACAGCCATTTGGGGGAGGTTAATCAAATTGTTGGGAATAGTATAACAGTGGGGATTAATACTTTTAGCATTGTAGAAGATTAAGGTTTTGTAAACGGTCGGTTCCGTGAGTTCGGGCTGTGGCTACTAGGAGTGCAAGGCCTGTGCTTGCTTCGCAGGCGGAGAAGGCTAGTAGCAGCATAGGGGCTGCGGAGAAGCTTGTTGATTCGAATTGTAAGGCTCATAGGGCTAATGCAATAAATAGGGATAATATTATTCCCTCCAAGCATAGAAGTGCGGAGAGTAGGTGGGTGCGGTGGAATGCTAGTCCCATTAATCCTAAAATGAATGCTGAACTAAAGCTAAAATGTACTGGTGTCATAAGGGGGTTATGGACTTAAACCATAATTTTCTGAGCCGAAATCAGAGGTCTTATTTTGGACTAACTCCCTATTCTGCTCATTCTAGGCCGCCTTGGGTTCATTCGTAAATTAGTCCTAGGGTTAATAGGATTAGGACTGTAGTGGCTCAAAAGAATGTTCCGGTGGGGTTGTGGAGTTGGTCTCCTCATGGCAGGGGGAGAAGGAGGGCAATTTCTAGGTCAAACAGGAGGAATAGGATTGCTACTAGGAAGAATCGCAGTGAGAAGGGGAGTCGGGCGGATCCGAGTGGGTCGAATCCGCACTCGTAGGGAGATAGTTTTTCTGCGTCCGGATTTATTTGTGGTAATCAGAAGGATACTACTGCTAGGACTGAGGATAGGGCTACTGTGATGGTGAGAATAGTTATGATTAGATTCATTATCTTTCCCTGGGGTTTAACCAAGACTAAATGATTGGAAGTCACTTGTACTAACTTTAATACTAGAAAGATTATGAGCCTCATCAATAGATGGATACGTAGAGGAATAGTCATACTACGTCAACAAAGTGTCAATATCAAGCGGCGGCTTCGAAGCCGAAATGGTGTTCGGATGTAAAGTGGTATTGGATTTGGCGAAGAAGGCAGACAGCTAGGAATGATGACCCGATAATGACATGTAGTCCGTGGAATCCTGTGGCCACAAAGAATGTAGAGCCGTATACCCCGTCTGCGATTGTGAAGGGTGCTTCGTAGTACTCCATGGCTTGAAGGGCAGTGAAGTAGAGTCCTAGTAGGATTGTGAGTGCGAGAGATTGGATAGCTTGTTTTCGTTCACCCTCTATGATGCTATGGTGGGCTCATGTGACTGTTACCCCGGATGCTAGTAGCACAGCTGTGTTAAGGAGGGGAACTTCGAAGGGGTCTAGTGTAATGATTCCTGTTGGGGGTCAGCATCCTCCTAGCTCTGGTGTTGGTGCCAAACTTGAATGGTAGAAGGCTCAGAAAAACCCTAGGAAAAAGAATACCTCTGAAGTAATGAATAGAATTATCCCATAACGTAGTCCTTTTTGTACTGGTGGCGTGTGGTGACCTTGGAATGTTCCTTCTCGAATAATGTCACGTCATCATTGGAACATTGTAAGGAGTAGAAGAATTATTCCGAGGGTTATTAGTGTTGTTGAGTGGAAGTGGAACCAGATTGCTAGGCCGGATGTTATTAATAGAGCACCGACGGCTCCGGTTAGTGGTCATGGGCTTGGATCAACCATGTGATATGCATGTGCTTGGTGGGCCATTAGACGTTTTCTTGCAGATAGAGGCTTAGGAGTAGTACGAATACATAAGCTTGAATTATTGCTACTGCGACTTCTAGGAGTGTTAGGAGAAAGAGAACGGTGGCGGTTAAGATGGCCACTGTGGGCATTATTGGCAGTAGAACGAACACGGCTGTGGCGATGAGTTGAATTAATAAGTGGCCCGCGGTTAAGTTGGCTGTAAGTCGGACGCCTAGGGCTAATGGGCGAATAAATAGGCTAATTGTTTCGATAATGATTAGTACAGGAATTAGGGGGATGGGTGTTCCTTCTGGTAGAAGGTGTCCAAGGGCAACCGTTGGTTGGTTTCGCATTCCAATAATCACGGTGGCAAGCCATAGTGGCACAGCAAATCCTATGTTTAGTGATAGTTGCGTTGTAGGTGTGAAAGTATATGGGAGGAGGCCTAATATGTTGATGGTAATGAGGAATACTATTAATGAGGCAAATAGTAATGCTCATTTATGTCCTCCTACATTTAAGGGCATTATTAATTGATTGGTGAATCGATTAATGAATCATGTTTGGAGGGTGATAAGTCGATTGTTGATTCATCGGGATGGTGGGGTTGGGAAAAGAAGTCATGGTAGTGCGATTGCAAGGGCAATAAGCGGGATTCCTAGGAAGGATGGGCTTGCGAATTGATCGAAAAAGCTTGCTATCATGGTCAGTCTCAGGGCTCTGTTTTGTGTTTTTCTTCACTTATTGGGGTTGGTTCATTTGGTGTGGTGTGATTTAAGATTTTAGTTGGAATAATGGTGAGAAAGACGATTCATGAGAATACTAGAATTGCAAATCAGGGGTTGGGGTTTAATTGGGGCATTTCACTAGAGGTGGTCGGTAGGCACCAAACTTTGGCTTAAAAGGCCAACGCTTTGTCCAATAATTAGCTTTCTAGTGAGGCGTCTTCTAGTATTAATGAGGATCAGCTCTCGAAATGTTCTAGTGGGACTGCCTCAACTACAATGGGCATAAAGCTATGATTTGCCCCGCAGATTTCAGAACACTGTCCGTAAAACACGCCTGGGCGGGAGGCAATGAAGGCAGTTTGGTTTAGTCGGCCTGGTACTGCGTCTATTTTTACGCCTAGAGATGGGACGGCTCAGGAGTGTAATACGTCTTCGGCAGATACTAGGACACGAACTGGTGATTCTATGGGGACTACTATTCGGTGGTCTGTTTCTAGGAGTCGGAATTGGCCGGGTGTAAGATCCTGGGTTGGGATTATGTAGGAGTCGAAGCCCAGATCTTCGTAGTCTGTGTATTCATAGCTTCAGTATCATTGATGTCCCATGGCCTTAATTGTTAGGTGGGGATCATTGATTTCGTCTATAAGATATAAAATTCGAAGGGATGGCAGAGCGATCAAAACTAGAATGACAGCCGGTAAAATAGTTCATACGATTTCGATTTCTTGAGAGTCTAAGATGTATTTGTTGGTAAGTTTGGTTGAAACCATTGCAATAATAATATAAAGTACTAGAGTACTAATTAAAAATACAATTATTAGGGCGTGGTCATGGAAGTGAAGAAGTTCTTCTATAACGGGTGATGCCGCGTCTTGGAATCCTAGTTGCGTGGGATGTGCCATTAAGCTTTGAGCTTAAGACATACAGGGGTTTAACCTGCAATTTCACCTCGACAAGGTGATGTAATTTGCGTATTTTACTAATGTCTTAGAAGAAAGTGACAGAGTGGTTATGTGACTGGCTTGAAACCAGTATACGGGGGTTCAATTCCTTCCTTTCTCGTTAGTTTGATTGAACTTGAACGAATGCGGGTTCTTCAAATGTGTGGTATGGTGGAGGACAGCCATGAAGTCATTCTACATTTGTTATAGTTAATTCTACTGAGGATACTTCTCGTTTGGCAGCAAAGGCCTCTCATAGGATAAATAGGAACATGATTACTGCTACTAGGGAAATAAGTGACCCGATGGATGATACTGTATTTCATAGAGCGTAGGCGTCTGGGTAGTCAGAGTATCGTCGTGGCATTCCTGCTAGGCCTAGGAAGTGTTGTGGGAAGAATGTAAGGTTGACACCGATGAATATTACTCCGAAATGGATTTTTGTTCAGGTATCATTTAAAGTGTATCCTGTAAATAGGGGGAATCAGTGAACAAAGGCTGCCATAATGGCAAATACAGCACCCATTGATAGTACATAGTGGAAATGTGCGACTACGTAGTATGTGTCGTGAAGGACGATGTCGAGTGATGAGTTAGCTAGAACAATTCCTGTTAATCCACCTACAGTAAAGAGGAAAATGAACCCAAGGGCTCATAATATGGGTGTTTCTCATTTGATAGATCCTCCGTGAAGTGTGGCTAATCAACTAAATACCTTTACGCCTGTTGGAATGGCAATAATTATTGTTGCGGATGTAAAGTATGCACGAGTGTCTACGTCCATTCCGACAGTGAACATGTGGTGGGCTCATACAATAAATCCTAGGAGGCCGATAGCCATCATGGCTCAGACCATTCCTATGTAGCCGAATGGTTCTTTTTTGCCTGCATAGTAGGCTACAACGTGTGAGATGATCCCAAATCCGGGTAAAATGAGAATGTAAACTTCTGGGTGGCCGAAGAACCAGAATAGGTGTTGATATAGGATTGGGTCTCCTCCCCCTGCTGGGTCAAAGAATGTGGTGTTTAGATTTCGATCTGTAAGAAGCATAGTAATTCCAGCGGCTAGAACTGGTAGGGAGAGGAGAAGAAGTACGGCTGTTACAAGTACGGCTCAAACAAACAGGGGTGTTTGGTATTGAGAGATGGCTGGTGGTTTCATATTAATAGTTGTGGTGATGAAGTTAATTGCACCTAAAATTGATGATACACCTGCTAGGTGGAGCGAGAAAATTGTTAGATCTACGGATGCTCCCGCGTGGGCAAGATTGCCTGCGAGTGGCGGGTATACTGTTCACCCTGTTCCAGCTCCAGCTTCGACACCAGAAGAGGCTAGTAGTAGAAGGAAAGAGGGGGGTAGAAGTCAGAAACTCATGTTATTTATTCGTGGGAATGCTATATCAGGCGCTCCGATTATTAGTGGCACGAGTCAGTTTCCAAACCCTCCGATTAGAATTGGTATTACTATAAAGAAAATTATTACGAAGGCATGGGCAGTGACAATAACATTATAAATTTGGTCGTCGCCCAGAAGTGATCCAGGTTGGCTTAGTTCGGCTCGAATGAGAAGGCTTAGAGCGGTTCCCACTATTCCGGCTCAGGCACCAAATACAAGATAAAGGGTACCAATGTCTTTGTGGTTTGTAGAAAAGAATCAGCGTGTAATTGCCACAGGTAGGGTAGCCGAGTGCATAGGCGGCGGGTTGTAGCCCCGAAGACAGAGGTTTAAGTCCTCTCCTTATCATCAGCTCCGTGGTGAAGAAGCATGCTGGATTGCAAATCCAGAGACGTAGATTAGTAGTCTGCCGGGGCTTTTCCCGCCTTACTAGGCCATAGGCGGGAAAAGTAGATGGATGCTCGCTGGCTTGAGCGCTTAGCTGTTAACTAAGAGTTTGTAGGATCGAGGCCTTCCCATCTAGTAAGGCCTTAGTTTAATAAAAACATTTGATTTGCAATCAGAAAATGCAAGATAGACTCTTGTAGGTCTTATCAGGGACTAGAAGATTTTCACTTCTACTTAGAGCTTTGAAGGCTCTTGGTCTGATGTTATCCTAAGTCCCTAGGTGGTTAGTATTAGAATAGCTGGGGTTATTGGTAAAAGTCCTAGGGCAATTGTAATTGATAGGGCGAGTGGGAGGGAGGATTGGGTTGTTTGGGTTCGTCAGGGGGCGATTGAATTGATTGTGTTGGGAGAGATTGTTAGTGTTATTGCGTAACAGAGACGTAGGTAGAAGTAAAGACTTAGTAGGGCGGCTAGGGCTATAATTGTGGCAGTGATTGGAAGATTTTGTTTTGCTAGTTCTTGCAGGATTAGTCATTTTGGCATAAATCCTGTTAGTGGGGGCAAGCCTCCTAGTGATAGTAGTACTAGGGCAGTGGTTGTTGTTAGGATTGGACTTTTTGATCAGACTATTGAGAGAGTATTGATTTTTGTAGCGGATGATGTTTTTAGGGTGAGGAATGCTGCGGATGTCATAAAAATATATGTTCCTAGGGCGAGGAGGGTTAGTTGTGGGGCGTATTGAAGAATGATGATCATTCATCCTATGTGCGCGATTGAGGAATAGGCTAGGATTTTTCGTAGCTGGGTTTGGTTTAGACCTCCTCATCCCCCAACTAGGGTGGATATAATTCCTAGAGCAGTTAATAGTACGGGGTCCACGGCTTGGGCCGTTTGAATAATTAGGGCGAAGGGGGCAAGTTTTTGCCATGTTGATAAAATTAGGCCCGTTAGGAGGTCTAGTCCTTGTAGGACTTCTGGTATTCAGAAGTGTATTGGTGCTAGTCCAATTTTAAGTGCTAGGGCAGTAATGATTATTGTGGCAGCAAGGGGGTTTGATATGTTGTTTATGTCTCATTCTCCTGTGATTCAGGCATTTGTTGTGCTTGCAAATATAATTATTGCAGCTGCGGTGGCTTGGGTCAGGAAGTATTTTGTGGTGGCTTCTACTGCGCGGGGGTGGTGGTGTTGTGCTATTAAAGGAATGATTGCCAGGGTGTTAATTTCCAGTCCTATTCAGGCTAGTAGTCAGTGGGAGCTAGCAAAGGTTAAGGTGGTTCCTAATCCTAGGCTGGACAGTAGGATTGTGAGTACGTAGGGGTTCATTGATGGAGGAGGGACTTTAACCGTCATGTTCGGGGTATGGGCCCGAAAGCTTGATTAGCTGACCCCATCTTAGAAAGTGGTGTAGAGGAAGCACTAAGAGTTTTGATCTCTTGGGCATGGGTTCGATCCCCTTCTTTCTAAGAACTGAGGGGATTTTAGCCCCTATAGGCCACTCTATCAAAGTGGTCCCTAGGCATTCGGGCACAGTTCCTGAATTATAGTTGTGGGGGAAGGCCCGCTAGTGCGATTGGCAGGGCGATGTGTCATAATACTAGGGCCAGTGTTAAGGGGAGGAAGTTTTTTCATACAAGATGTATTAGTTGATCGTATCGGAATCGTGGGTATGAGGCTCGTACTCATAGGAATACGATAGATAGTAGTGCGGCTTTGGTCATAAGGCTGATTGTTGTTAATTCTGGGATGTGGTGTATGTGTGATGTTCCTAGGAATAGTACGGCCGATAAGGTGTTTATTAATAGGATGTTTGCATACTCGGCCAGGAAGAAGAGGGCGAAGGGTCCTCCTGCATATTCTACGTTGAAACCTGAAACTAATTCTGATTCTCCCTCTGTTAGGTCAAATGGTGCCCGGTTCGTTTCTGCTAAGGTTGAGATATATCATATTGCGGCTAGTGGTCAGGCAGGGGCCAATAATCAGATGCTTTCTTGGGCCGTGCTAAATGTTTGTAGAGTATAGCCTCCTGAGAAGATGATGACTGATAGAAGGATTAGTCCTAGACTTACTTCATAGGAAATTGTTTGGGCTACGGCCCGTAGGGCTCCGATTAGTGCGTATTTTGAATTTGATGCCCATCCTGATCCTAGAATGGAGTATACTGCGAGGCTTGATAAGGCCAGGATAAACAAAACTCCTAGGTTGAGATCAATTACTGGGTAGGGCATAGGTATGGGTGCTCATAGTGTTATGGCCAAGGTCAATGCAAGAATAGGGGTGGCCAGGAATAGGAATGGAGAAGATGTAGAGGGGCGGACTGGTTCTTTGATGAATAGTTTTACCCCATCGGCGATGGGTTGTAGAAGCCCGTATGGTCCGACTACATTTGGTCCTTTTCGTAGTTGCATATATCCTAATACCTTACGTTCGATTAGAGTTAGGAAGGCTACTGCTAGTAGGACGGGCACGATATAGGCTAGGGGATTAATTAGGTGATTTATCAGAGTGTTTAGCATGAACTGGGAAGAGGATTTGAACCTCTGGTATAAAGGGCTTAGGCCTTTCGCAATTTACCATGCTCTGCCACCCCAGTATGTCCTTATTTCGGGCGGTTGGGGTTTTGGCCCTCCCTTTATTTAATTTATTTGTTTTCATTAATTAGGGGTGGGGCGTGCTTTAAGTATGGGCCCCTCTTTTCCGATCCTTTCGTACTAGGAAAAGTAGCGTTACAGATAGAAACTGACCTGGATTGCTCCGGTCTGAACTCAGATCACGTAGGACTTTAATCGTTGAACAAACGAACCCTTAATAGCGGCTGCACCATTAGGATGTCCTGATCCAACATCGAGGTCGTAAACCCTCTCGTCGATATGGACTCTGGGAGAGGATTGCGCTGTTATCCCTAGGGTAACTTGGTTCGTTGATCGGTCTTATTGGCCGGATCATTTTTGGTCAGATGTTCTGTGGCTTAGAGATGTTTCTCTTGGTTTTAGGGGTTTGGCCCATTCCACTCGGAGGCTTGTTTTTCCTCCGCGGTCGCCCCAACCGAAGGTAAAATTTCATTTTCCGCTAAGTTTTTGCTTTTTATTAAGTTGCTTAACGTGGTTGAATTTTGTACCTTAAGCTCCAAAGGGTCTTCTCGTCTTGTATGGTTATACCCGCTTCTGCACGGATAGATCAATTTCACTGACTTGAAGGGGGAGACAGTTAAGCCCTCGTTTAGCCATTCATACAGGTCTCTATTTAAAAGACAAGTGATTGCGCTACCTTTGCACGGTCAAAATACCGCGGCCGTTGAACCTGTAGTCACTGGGCAGGCTGGACCTCCTATACTCAATTTAGTTGCAGGAGGCGATGTTTTTGGTAAACAGGCGAGGCTTGTGTTTGCCGAGTTCCTTCCCTTTCTTTTAGTCTTTCCTTTAAAAATAGCACTCCAGTGTGGGGTTAACGATTGTTTAGTTGTGGGTTTTTCTTGGTTTTTCTGTTGTTCACATTACTCTCTTGGGTTGGGTTCGTTAATTTCCAGTGGTTTGTCCGATCTGGCTTACACTTGTGCTTGGAGAAGAGCAGATCTTCTTGTTACTCATTTTAGCATAATTTCTTCCATGTAGGCATGGGTTAGCCTGATATTGTTAGGGGAATAAGATTTTTTATCAGTATAATAAACTTCTTTCTGTCTGAGCTTTAACGCTTTCTATTTAGATGGCTGCTTTTAGGCCCACTAAAACAGTGTGTTTTATGTATTATGATCTTTATCCTCCTGTGAAGGTTGTATCCTTTGTTAGAGGGGCTGTACCCCCTTTAACTAACTCTCGTATGTTTCCCTCAGTCTTAATGCTGTGTTTTTTGATTCGGGGTGTACGAGGCTGAACTTCTATCCATTTCTCAGGCAACCAGCTATCACCAGGTTCGGTAGGTCTGTCACTTCTACCCGGAGCTCTTCCCACTCTTTTGCCACAGAGACGGGTTAGCCCTAAATTTAAATAGGCTGTCTCGGGGTAGCTCACCTGGTTTCGGGGTTTCAAACTAAAGATCTCTTTGCTTGAGGGTGCTGGCTAAATCATGATGCAAAAGGTACAAGGTTTAGTCTTTGTTTTTTAGTGCTTATATGGGTTGTTTCATTTCTCTTTCAGCTTTCCCTTGCGGTACTTTTTCTATTGCTTTAGGTTGAACCTTTTCTGTCTCCCATACTCAGGTAAAAAAATGGTTTAGTTTGTGGTGTTGGGCCATGTTTTGTTATTAACATTGTTGGATTATATTGGTGGTTAAGCTAGCTGTTTGGCTCAGGGTGATCCAACTTGCATGGATGTCTTCTCGGTGTAAGTGAGATGCTTAACTAACTCAGCCACGCCCTGGGTTTAATCCAAGTGCACCTTCCGGTACACTTACCATGTTACGACTTGCCTCCCCTTGTCGGTGCTTTAGTGTTAAGTATCTTTATTGCGTTTTGACAGGGGAGAGTGACGGGCGGTGTGTACGCGCCTCAGAGCCGGGTTCAAAAGGACACTCTGTTTCCTTTTTACTACTAAATCCTCCTTCAAGCACTATTTCATGTTGCATGTTCGTAGTGTTCTGTGATAGAAAATGTAGCCCATTTCTTCCCACTTCGTACGCTACACCTCGACCTGACGTTTTGGGTTGTGCCCATTTTGCTTACTTTTATTGCCTTCACAGGGTAAGCTGACGACGGCGGTATATAGGCTGGGATGGCTAGAAGTGGTGAGGTTTAACGGGGGTTATCGGTTCTAGAACAGGCTCCTCTAGGGGGATCTGAGGCACCGTCAGGTCCTTTGGGTTTCAAGCTGATGCTCGTAGTACCCGGGCGGACATCTAATTGTAGTTGGATGTCTAGGTTTATGGCTGAGCATAGTGGGGTATCTAATCCCAGTTTGTTTCTCAGCTTTCGTGGGGTCAGGTGGGCTTTATTAAAGCTACTTTCGTATGATTGGGTTTCGGACACCTAGAAGCGTATGACGGCCAAAGGGCCATTTGGCTTTAAAAAGAATTATCTTGCTCTCCTTAACCACCCTTTACGCCGTGGTGCTATCAACTGGGGCCTCTCGTTTAACCGCGGTGGCTGGCACGAGTTTTACCGGCCCTCTTAACCCTGACTGAGTCAAGTTTTCACTCATGGCTTAATGTTTATCACTGCTGAACTCCCTTGGGGGTGTGGCTTGGCCAGGCGTCTTGGGCTAAAATTTGTGCCTGATGCCCGCTCCTCGTCCCCGGGCGGGGGATTGAGGGCATACTCACGGGGCTGCGGAGACTTGCATGTGTAAGTCGGGTAAGAGCTGATAATAAGGTCAGGACCATGCCTTTATGCATGCGGAGCTTCTCAGGGCCCATCTTAACATCTTCAGTGTTATGCTTTGCATTAAGCTACGCTAGCGCTTTTTAATATTGGATTTTTTAGCATTGGGGCGCGTCCTAAAAATTCAATAGGGACTTTTAGGCCAATATTTGGAGAAATTTGCGGCAAATTAATGCGATGTGTATGTATATATATATATAATGCGGATAGCTAGCCCATAAATCAACTTGCTAGCTTGTACGTTCTCGAACCTTCCTTGGTTTTGGGGTTTGACAAGGATAACAGGATTTGCTGAGCGTAGGGGGTAGGGGGGTTTGTCGCGCAAAAACCGAGAAGGGGGGCATATATATAGGGGTAAGTTGAGGAAGGAATGAATATGTTATGCACTTGAGTTAAAAATATGTAATTCTTAAGTTATGTCTTTTAATAATTGACCTACTTAGACTTAAGCAAGGAATATGTTCAACCTTGATTTACCATTTGAGCCTGCACTCTGAGATGCAAAGTGAAAGGTAACCAAAAAAAGAGAACCCCTATGCATATAAAAGAACGCTAGGCATGTGGGGTTAATGAGGAGTATGTACTTACATCATTTAACCATATGCCAGACATAATTATCCGAGGGTGGAATTTTACAGTTATGTTCCTGAGATTGAAGCCAAATGCAAGTAATAGTTCATTCTGTGTTACCCTCACAATTTGTGTCCCTGACCCTATCATGCAGAAAATGCCTTAATATAAACCAGTTGGTGGTCTCTTACTACATTAATATGGTCGAATTAAATCCTAGTTGATTATTTCAAGGAAATATTTGAGGGCCAGTTATAGGGGAATAATCTATTTCCCGGGTCGAAATAAATTATTTGTGAGTTTTAATATTTTGGTTTATGTACGTTTTGAACGTTAGTACTTGCTTTATGGTTAATATAAATGAATGGTGATAATACATATACATGTACTAATGCATTATGTAATATAATGCATATATATGTACTAAACCATATAGGTTACTAT